TTTATTTTTTTTTATTTATATTAAAAATTATTACAAATGGTTCAATAAAGTTTTATAATAATATATTAATATTAAAAATTTAATATAAATATTATATTTATTATTTAATAAATTAATGTAAAATAATACATAATAAATATATTAATATATTATAATTTATATGAATTATAAAGATTCAATTTCCAAATTTGTATTTAATATAAATATTATGAAGAAAAAATAAGAGAAATTATTTATTGTTTAATAATTTATATTAATTATTTTAATAGTATAAATAAAGTTTTATAATAATATATTAATATTAAAAATTTAATATAAATATTATATTTATTATTTAATAAATTAATGTAAAATAATACATAATAAATATATTAATATAAAAAAAAAAAAAAAAAATTCTATTCATAAAATTATGTATATAAATAAATTTTTTATGGTTTAAAAAATTTATTTTAAGTTTATTTTACATATAAATTTTAGTGTTAAATTTTAATTATTTAAATAATAATTAAAATATTAATTTATAGTAATTAATATTAAAAATTTAAGAAATTAAGATTTAGTAATAAAAAAATTAATAACAAATTTTGTGCCAGCAGTTGCGGTTATACAAAAATTAAATTAAATTTTATTGATTGTTAATAAATAAAAGTTTTATATATATATATATATTAAAAATTTTAAATTATTAAGTGAAATTTTAATTTAATTAAAATTTATAGGAAATTATGATTTAATAAATTTTATAAAAAACTAGGATTAGATACCCTATTATTAAAATTTTAAATTAAAATATCAAAATAGTAAATAAATTATTTATTGAAACTTAAATAATTTGGCGGTATTTTAGTTTATTTAGAGGAATCTGTTTAATAATTGATAATCCACGAATAAATTTACTTAATTTATTTTTGTATATCGTTGTTATAAAAATATTTTTTAATAATAATAATATTTAAATTTTTTAATTAAAAGTTAAATCAGATCAAGATGCAGATTATAATTAAGAATATAATGGATTACAATAAATTAATTTAAATGAATATTAATTTGTAAAAATTAATTGAAGGTGGATTTAAATGTAATTTTATTTAGTTTAATAAAATGATTTAAAATTAAAATATGTACATATTGCCCGTCGCTTTCATATATAAAAATTGAAATAAGTCGTAACAAAGTAGAGGTACTGGAAAGTGTTTCTAGAAAGACAAATTAGAGCTTGAGTAAGCATTTCATTTACATTGAAGGGATATTAATAAATTATAATTAATTTGAGGGGGAAAATTAATTATTAATAATTAAAAAAAGTAGTTTTTATATTGAAATATTTAATGGGGGTTAAAGTATTTTAATAGAAAAAATTATAAATTTTATAGTAAATTAGTATTGTGAAAGAATTTTGAAATAAATTAAATATTAATTTATTTAAAAGTAATTTTAATTTGATGTATCTTGGGTATCAGAGTTTATTAATTATGTTTTAGGGGTAAAAATTCTCGAATTTAAAAGAGATAATTAATTAATAAATTTATTGTTGCAAAAATATTTTAAATAATTAATTGGAAATGAAATGTTAATCGTTTTTAAATATATCTAGTTTTTTTAGAAAAAAATTTAATTTTAAATTTTAGTTTAATATTAATAATTAATTATTAATATTAATTTAAAGTTTTATATTTTAAGGGATAAGCTTTAAATTAAAATTATATAATTTTTATTTAAATTTGAAAATTTTATAATTTATATTGTTAATAAATTTTAATTTATTACAAATAATTTCATTTAAATATAAAATTTAATAAAAATTTATTTTTTTATAAAAAAAATTTTTTAAATTTGATAAAATTAGTTATAATGATAAAATTAGTATATAAATATTCTTTAATATTTAAAAATTTATATTTTATTAAGGGAATTAATTAAAAGGAATTCGGCAAAAATTTATATTCACTTGTTTATCAAAAACATGTCTTTTTGTTAATAATTTAAAGTCTAATCTGCCCACTGATTTATTAATTAAAGGGCTGCAGTATTTTGACTGTACAAAGGTAGCATAATCAATAGTCATTTAATTGATGACTTGTATGAAGGATTGGATGAAATATAATCTGTCTCTTAATTAATTTGTAGAATTTAATTTTTTAATTAAAAAGTTAAAATAATTTAAAAAGACGAGAAGACCCTATAGAGTTTAATATAAAAATTAATTGAGATTATTTATAAAATTAAAATTAAAATTTATTTTTAATATTTTGTTGGGGTGACAAAAAAATAAAATTAACTTTTTTTTTAATTTAACATAAATAAGTGAATAATTGATCCAGTTATATTGATTATAAGAAAAAATTACCTTAGGGATAACAGCGTAATTTTTTTTTTTAGTTCAAATAAAAAGAAAAGTTTGCGACCTCGATGTTGGATTAAGATAAAATTTAAATGTAGAAGTTTAAAATTTTGATCTGTTCGATCATTAAAATCTTACATGATCTGAGTTCAAACCGGTGTAAGCCAGGTTGGTTTCTATCTTTTAAATATTAAAATATTTTAGTACGAAAGGAATAAATATTTAAATTAAATTTTATTTGGGAATTTTATTAACATAATGAAATATATATATATATAAATTAATAACTATTTTGGCAGAAAAAATGTAATGGTTTTAGAAGTCATGAATATATAATTTATTATATAGATAGTAAATGTTATTAAAAGATATTTATATAGTTTTTTTAGGTTTAATTATTTTAATTTTAGGGGTATTAATTGGGGTAGCTTTTTTGACTTTATTAGAGCGTAAAGTTTTAGGTTATATTCAAATTCGTAAAGGTCCTAATAAAGTAGGAATTTTAGGTATTTTACAGCCTTTTTCAGATGCTATTAAATTATTTACTAAGGAGCAGACTTATCCTAATTTTTCTAATTATATAGTTTATTATTTTTCTCCTATTGTTAGTTTTTTTTTATCTTTGATAATTTGATTATTAATTCCTTATTATTTTAATATATTAAGATTTAATTTAGGAATTTTATTTTTTTTAGGGTGTACTAGAATAGGGGTTTATACAGTTATAATTGCGGGTTGATCTTCAAATTCTAATTATGCATTATTAGGTGGATTACGGGCAGTAGCTCAAACTATTTCTTATGAAGTAAGATTGGCATTGATTTTAATATCTAATGTAATTTTAATTATAGATTTTAATTTAATAATATTTTTTTTTTATCAGGTGAATATTTGATTTTTATTTTTAATATTTCCTTTAGGGATATGTTGATTATCTTCTAGATTAGCTGAAACTAATCGTACTCCTTTTGATTTTGCTGAGGGAGAAAGAGAATTAGTTTCTGGATTTAATGTAGAATATAGAAGTGGGGGATTTGCTTTAATTTTTTTAGCTGAATATTCTAGAATTTTATTTATAAGTTTATTATTTGTTTTATTATATTTAGGTGGGTATAATTTAACTTTTTTTTTTTATTTAAAATTAACTTTTCTTTCTTTTTTATTTCTTTGAGTTCGGGGAACTTTACCTCGTTATCGTTATGATAAGTTAATATATTTAGCTTGAAAAAGATATTTGCCAATTTCTTTAAATTTTTTATTATTTTTTTTAGGGTTTAAACTATTTTTATAGTTGATTATTTTTAGTATAAATTAATAGAATTTATTATTCTTTCTTATGTTTTCAAAACAAATGCTTATATCAAGCTCATTAATTTAATTATTTACTTTATTTATAAAATAATAAATTATCTCATATTTTTCTTATAATAGGATTTATAATAAAATATGAGAAGTAAAAAATAGTTAATAATTGACCTGTAATAATATAGGGGTCTTCAACTGGTCGTGCTCCAATTCATGTTAATAAAATAATTATTATAATTAAAGTTCAAAATATAAATTGATTAATTGGATAAAATTGAATTCCTTGAAATTTTTTATTGAAAGTTAATGGTAAAATAATTAAAATTAAAATAGATATAACTAAGGCAATAACTCCTCCTAATTTATTGGGAATAGATCGTAAAATAGCATAAGCAAATAAAAAATATCATTCAGGTTGAATATGGACGGGAGTTACTAATGGATTTGCTGGGATAAAATTATCAGGGTCTCCTAATATATAGGGATTTGTTAAAGTTAATATTGTTAGTAGAAATAATAAAATAATAAATCCAATTAAGTCTTTGAAAGTAAAAAATGGATGAAAAGGAATTTTATCTAAATTACTATTTAATCCGAGGGGGTTATTTGATCCTGTTTGGTGTAAAAAAAGAAGGTGGATTATTGTTATTATTAAAATGATAAATGGTATTAAGAAATGGAATGTATAAAATCGTGTTAAAGTTGCATTATCAACTGCAAACCCTCCTCAAATTCAATTAACTAATATTGATCCTAAATAAGGGATTGCTGATAATAAATTAGTAATTACTGTTGCTCCTCAAAAGGATATTTGTCCTCAAGGTAAAACATATCCTATAAATGCTGTAGCTATTAATAGAAATAAAATTAGAACTCCTACTATTCATGTATATTTTAAATTAAAAGATTCATAATAAATTCCTCGACCAATATGGAGGTAAATACAAATAAAAAAAAATGATGCTCCATTAGCATGAAGGGTTCGGATTAATCACCCATAGTTAACATTTCGGCAAATATAATTTACTCTATAAAATGCTAATTCAATATTAGCTGTATAATATATTGTTAAAAATAATCCTGTAATAATTTGAATAATTAAACATAATGCTAGTAAAGAACCAAAATTTCATCATGATGAAATATTAGATGGGGAAGGTAAATCAATTAAAGAATTGTTAATAATTTTTATGATAGGATGAGTTTTTCGAATTGGTAAGTGTATATTTATCATTATATTTAAATTGTTGATCGAATAGGTCCATAAAAAATATTTGTAATTTTTACTACTGCAATTAAAGTAATAAATAAATAAATTACTATTATTATTATTATTAGAAATGTTTGATTATTATATAATTTATTTAAGTTAATTTTATTTTCTACATTAAAAATATTATAAATATTAAAAAAATTATTTATATCTGAGTTGTTATAGAAATTTATTCATAAAAGATTATTTATATATATTGTTCTAAAAAATAAAATAATTAAAATAAATAATATAAATAAAATTTTTATATTTAAAGAGATGTTAAATAATTCATTTGATGCAATACTAGAAACATAAATAAATAGTACTAATAATCCCCCTAAAAAAGTTAGAAATAAAATATATGAAAATCAATAAGTTTTAATTATTATACCCGATAATAAACAAGTTAATAATGTTTGTAATAAAATTATTAATCCTATTGATAGTGGATTATTAAGAAAAAATATATTAATAGAAATTAAAATTATTATTAAAGAAAGGATTATTTTTATAATTTCAAATCAAAGAATAGTTTAATTAAAATAATAATTTTGGAGATTATTGATAAAGAAATTCTTTTTCTTTGAAGTTTTTAAAGTGAATACTTATTTTTGATTTACAAGACCAATATTTTTTTTAAATTATAAAAACTATTAATGATAATTTTGAGAATATTTGTTTTTATTATTATATACATTATAGGAAATTTAATTTTTGTTTCTAAACATAAACATTTGTTAATTATTTTACTGAGTTTAGAATTTATTGTATTAAGAATTTTTTTTTTTATAATATTTTTTTTAATATTATTAGATTATAATATATATATATTAATAGTTTTTTTAGTTTTTTCTGTTTGTGAGGGAAGATTAGGATTATCTATTTTAGTTTCTTTAATTCGTACTCATGGTAATGATTATTTTCAAAGATTTAATTTATTATAATTAATATATATATATATATATATATATATTAATTATTTATTTATTTAATGATAAAATTTTTAATAATAATAATTTTTATATTACCTTTTTGTTTAATAAAAAATATATTTTGATTGGTTCAAATAATAATAATAATAATAATATTTTTATTTATAAATTTTAATTTAAGAATCATAAATTTTTTTAATTTAAGTTATGGGATATCAATAGATATTATATCTTATGGTTTAATTTTATTAAGAATTTGAATTGTTATTTTAATAATTATAGCTAGAGAAAATTTATATAAGGAGAATTATTATATTAATTTTTTTTTATTTAATATTATTTTTTTATTGATTATGTTATATTTAACTTTTAGTGCTATAAATTTATTTATATTTTATTTATTTTTTGAGGGAAGATTAATTCCTACATTATTATTAATTATTGGTTGGGGGTATCAACCTGAACGAATTCAAGCAGGAATATATCTTCTATTTTATACATTATTTGTTTCGTTACCTTTATTAATTGGTATTATATATATATTTAATAAAATAAATTGTATAATAATTTATTTTTTAAAATTTTTTAATTTAAATTTATATTTTTTATATTTTTCAATAATTTTAGCTTTTTTAGTGAAAATACCTATATATTTTGTTCATTTATGATTACCAAAAGCTCATGTAGAAGCTCCTGTTTCTGGTTCTATAATTTTAGCGGGAATTATGTTAAAATTGGGAGGATATGGATTATTACGTGTTATAATTTTTTTACAAAATATTAATTTAAAAATAAATTATATTTGGATTGTTATTAGATTATTAGGTGGATTTTATATTAGATTAAAATGTTTTTGTCAGGTTGATATTAAATCTTTAATTGCTTATTCTTCTGTTGCTCATATAAGTTTGGTAATTAGTGGGATTATAATTATAAATTATTGAGGATTTATTGGTTCATATATTTTAATGATTGGTCATGGTTTATGTTCTTCTGGAATATTTTGTTTAGCTAATATTTTATATGAACGGTTACATAGTCGTAGACTATATATTAATAAAGGATTAATAAATTTTATGCCTTCAATGAGATTGTGATGATTTTTATTAATATCTTCAAATATAGCAGCTCCTCCAAGTCTTAATTTAATGGGTGAAATTAGATTAATTAATAGATTATTAAGTTGATCTTGATTTTCTATAATTATATTAATATTAATTTCTTTTTTTAGTGCTGGTTATAGTTTATATTTATATTCTTTTACTCAACATGGAAAATATAATTATGGTATTTATAGTTATTATACAGGAGTTTCACGTGAATATTTAATATTAATTTTACATTGATTACCTTTAAATGTGTTAATTTTAAAAGTTGACTATGGAATAATTTGAATTTATTTAAATAATTTAATTAAAATATTGATTTGTGGTGTCAAAAATATGATAAATTTCATTTTAAATTATTAATAATATTAAATATTCTTTATGTTTTATTTGATTTATTTTTTTATTTTTTATAAGATTAGTTAGTTTTTTTTTTACTATTTATTTTATTATAAATAATATGGTTGTGATTTTAGAGTGGGAAATTATTTCTTTTAACTCTTTAAGAGTTGTAATGTCTATTTTATTAGATTGGATATCTTTATTATTTATAATATTTGTCTTATTAATTTCTTCTGTTGTAATTTATTATAGAAAAAGTTATATAAGATCTGAATTAAATTTAATACGTTTTATTATTTTAGTTTTATTATTTGTATTTTCAATATTATTATTAATTATTAGTCCTAATATTATTAGAATTTTATTAGGGTGAGATGGATTAGGGTTAGTTTCATATTGTTTAGTAATTTATTATCAAAATTTAAAATCTTATAATGCTGGTATATTGACTGCTTTATCTAATCGAATTGGGGATGTTTTTATTTTAATGGTTATTTCTTGAATAATAAATTATGGAAGATGAAATTATGTTTTTTATTTAGATTTAATAAATAATGATTTTGAAATAAAGATAATTGGGGTTATAATTATTATTGCAGCCATAACTAAAAGAGCTCAAATTCCTTTTAGTTCTTGATTGCCAGCGGCAATAGCTGCCCCTACTCCTGTATCTGCTTTAGTTCATTCTTCTACTTTAGTAACTGCTGGGGTATATTTATTAATTCGATTTAATAATTTATTAGTTGATATATTTTTTTTTAAATTTTTATTATTGTTATCTGGTTTAACTATATTCATAGCTGGAATTTCTGCGAATTATGAATTTGACTTAAAAAAAATTATTGCTTTATCTACTTTAAGACAATTAGGGTTAATAATAAGAATTTTAAGAATAGGAATACCTATATTAGCTTTTTTTCATTTATTAACTCATGCTATATTTAAGGCTTTATTGTTTATATGTGCTGGGGTAATTATTCATATGATAAATGATATGCAAGATATTCGTTATATGGGGGGAATTAGATTATTTATTCCTTTAACTTCTCTATGTATAAATATTTCTAATATAGCTTTATGTGGGATTCCTTTTTTAGCGGGATTCTATTCTAAAGATATAATTTTAGAAATAGTAAGTTTTAGAAATTTAAATTTATTAATTTTTTTTTTATATTATGTTTCTACTGGGTTGACTATATTTTATACTTTTCGTTTAATTATATATTTAATAGTAAATGATTTTAATTTATTAAGAATTTATAATTTATATGATGAAGATTATATTATATTAAAAAGAATGTTTATTTTACTTTTTATAAGACTAATTAGAGGTAGATTATTAAGATGATTAATTTTTTGTTACCCTTATATAATTTATTTGCCTTTTCATTTAAAAATAATAGTTATTTATGTTAGAGTTGGTGGGGGAATTTTAGGATTTTTAGTTAGAAATATGGGATTATATTCTATAAATAAATTTATTATGAGTTATAGATTAAGAAGATTTTTTTGTTTGATGTGATTTATACCTAATTTATCTACTTATGGGGTTAGTTATAGTTTTTTAAATTTAGGTTATAAATTATTAAAAAATATTGATTTAGGTTGAAGAGAAGTTTATAGAGGAGTAGGAATTATAAATATTTTAAAAAAATATTCAATATTTTTTAATATACTACAAATAAATAATTTTAAAATTTATTTATTTAGATTTATTTTATGAATTTTAGTTTGTTTATTAATATTATTGATATAATTTAAATAGCTTATATAGAGTATAATATTGAAGATATTAGGGAGATAAATTTATCTTTAAATATATTTATAAAATTTATTAATTTATTTTTACAATGAAAATGTAATGTTTTAATTTAAACTATATAAAATAAAAAAGAAAGAAGAAGAAGAAATATTAATGGAATTTAACCACTAAAAATTAAGTTAGCAGCTTATTTTTAAACTTTATATTTCAATATTATATATTTAATTGGAATTTATATTCAATTTTATCATTAACAGTGATATACCTCTTTTTGGTTTCAATTAAATTAAATAAGGAGTAATTAACTCTATCTTTTAAGTCGAAATTAAATGCATTATTGCTTCTTATTTAAGATAAATTGAATAAATTCAATTTTTTTTGAATGCAAATCAAATGTTTTTATAAACTATAATCCTTAGTTAATTCAATTTAATATGTTTTGGTTTCATTCATGATATAACCCAATTAATAAAATAATAATGAAAAAAAATCTAATTTTAGATCAAATAATAAAATTTACTATTTTAAAAAGGGGTACAATTGGAAAAATTAATGCAATTTCTACATCAAAAATTAAGAAAATTATTGTGATTAAAAAAAAATGTAAAGAAAATGGAATTCGTGCTGAAGATTTAGGGTCAAATCCACATTCAAATGGTGAACATTTTTCTCGGTCTATTAAAGATTTTTTTGATAAAATGATTGATAAGAATATTATAATATTAGAAATAATTAAAATTAATAGAGATATATATGTTATTAAAATAATTATTTATATTAAGATTACTAAAACTTTTTGATTGGAAATCAAATATACTAAATATATTATATAAATAATTAATTACCTCATCAATAAATAGAAATGTAAAGGAATAATCAAACTACGTCAACAAAGTGTCAATATCAAGCTGCTGCTTCAAATCCAAAGTGATGATTTTTAGAAAAATGATTATTTAGGTGTCGAATAAGACAAATAAATAAAAATATTGTTCCAATTAATACATGAATACCATGGAATCCTGTTGCTATAAAAAATGTTGAGCCATAGATTCTATCTGCAATAGTAAAGGGGGCTTCTAAGTATTCATAAGCTTGTAAAATAGTGAAATATACCCCTAATATAACTGTAATGAAAAGTCCTTGGGTAGTTTGAGAATTATTATTTTCTATTAGAGCATGATGAGCTCAAGTTACAGATATTCCTGAACTAATTAAAATAATAGTATTTAATAAAGGGATTTGGAATGGATTAAAAGGTGTAATTCTAGATGGGGGTCATATAGATCCAATTTCAATATTAGGGGATAAACTTCTGTGGAAAAAAGCTCAAAAAAAAGATAAAAAGAAAAAAATTTCAGATACAATAAAAAGAATTATACCTCATCGAAGTCCTTTAGTAACTAATAAAGTATGTTTACCTTGAAGAGTTCCCTCTCGACATACATCTCGTCATCATTGATATATGGTTAAGATAATAATAATATATCCTAATATTAATAAATTTATTTCAAAATTATGGAATCATTTAATTATACCTGTAACTAAAGTTATTACTCCAATAGCTCCAGTTAAAGGTCAAGGTCTATAATCTACTAAGTGAAAGGGGTGGTTAAAATTTAATTTCATTAATTAACTTCACTAGAATAAAGAGTTCTTAGAATTGAAATAACATATGATTGAATGATAGCTACAGCAGATTCTAAAATTATTAATAAAATTTGTGTAAAGATAAGAATAATAATTAAATAGTTAGGTAAAGATGGTCCAGTTCCACTTAAAAGAGTTATTAATAAATGGCCTGCAATTATATTAGCTGTTAATCGGACAGCTAATGTTCCAGGGCGAATGATATTTCTAATTGTTTCAATTAAAACTATAAAAGGTATTAAAATAGTAGGAGTTCCTTGAGGAATCATATGGATAAATATGTGTTGAGAGTTATTAATTCATCCATAAATTATAAATCTTAATCATAATGGTAAAGAAATTGATAAAGATAATGTTAAGTGTCTAGTTCTTGTGAAAATATAAGGAAATAATCCTAAAAAATTATTAAATAAAATAAATGAAAATATTGAAATGAAAATAAAAGTTGATCCTTGAAAATAATTATTTTTTAAGAGAGTTTTAAATTCATTGTGAAGTTTTAATAAAATGAAATTTCAAAATAAATGATATCGATTAGGGAGTAGTCAAAATGTATATGGAATAAAAAAAATTCCTAGGATAGTTCTTAGTCAATTAAAATTTAAATTAAAAATATTAGTAGATGGATCAAAAATTGAAAATAAATTTGTTATCATTTTCAATTTAAATTTTTTTTTTTATTTCTATGATAGATATTTTTATTTAATTTATAATTAAAAATATAATAATTTATTATATTAAAAATTAAAAAAATACAAATAAAAAAAAATAATGAAGTAATTCAATTAATTGGTATTATTTGGGGAATAAAAGAATATTATTTATATTTAATAATTTAAATTTGACATATTTATGTTATTTTTTAACTAATTCTTTAAATTAATCATTAGAAGTAATTGCTAATTTACTATTAAATGGTTTAAGAGACCAATACTTGCTTTCAGTCATCTAATGAGGTATAATTATTAATTCAATTAATGAAATTATTAATTGAAATTCTTTCAATTACAATAGGTATAAAACTATGATTAGCTCCGCAAATTTCAGAACATTGCCCATAAAAAATTCCAGGACGATTAATAAAAAAACTTGTTTGGTTTAGTCGTCCTGGGTTGGCATCAACTTTAATTCCTAAAGAGGGTACAGTTCATGAGTGGATTACATCAGTAGCTGTTACTAAAATTCGAATTTGATTATTTATTGGTAAAATAATTCGGTTATCGACATCTAATAGGCGAAAATTATTTGGGTTTAATTCATTGGAAGGAATTATATATGAATCAAATTCAATATTTTTAAAATCTGAATATTCGTATCTTCAATATCATTGATGTCCAATTGATTTTAATGTAATTAAAGGATTATTTAATTCATCTAATAAATAAAGTAATCGTAGAGATGGTAAAGCAATAAAAATTAAAGTAATTGCTGGTAAAATAGTTCAAATTAATTCAATTATTTGTCCTTCTAATAAGAATCGGTTAATATATTTATTAAATAATAAGTTTAATATTAAGTATCCTACTAAAATAGTAATTATAATTAAAATAATTAAAGTATGATCATGAAAAAAAATAATTTGTTCTATTAAAGGGGAAGCTCCATTTTGTAAATTTAAATTAGATCATGTTGCCATTTCTAAAAAAAGGATATACCTTTATAAATGGGGTTTAAATCCATTACATATAGTCTGCCATATTAGAAATTACTTAGAATTGGTAATTCATTATATGAATGTTCTGCTGGAGGTAAATTTTGATATCATTCAATAGAAGATGCAAGATTTAAGGTAAATAAAATATTTCGTTGATTAATTATTGATTCTCAAATAATAATTAAAATAAATATAATTGCTAATAAAGAGATGTATGAACCTAAGGAAGAGATAATATTTCAAGAAATATAAGAATCTGGATAGTCTGAATATCGACGAGGTATTCCTGCAAGACCTAAAAAATGTTGGGGAAAAAAAGTTAAATTTACTCCAATAAATATAATAAAAAATTGAATTTTTAATAAATATGGGTTTAAGGATAATCCTGTAAATAAAGAGTATCAATGAACAAATCCTGCTAAAATAGCAAATACTGCTCCTATAGATAAAACATAATGAAAATGGGCTACAACATAATAAGTGTCATGTAATGTAATATCAATAGAGGAATTAGCTAATACAACTCCCGTTAATCCTCCTACTGTGAAAAGAAATACAAATCCTAATCTTCATAAAATTGAAGGTCTATAGTTAATTTGAGTTCCATGTAAAGTTGCTAATCAACTAAAAATTTTAATACCTGTTGGAACTGCAATAATTATAGTTGCTGATGTAAAATAAGCTCGGGTATCAATATCTATTCCTACTGTAAATATATGATGAGCTCATACAATAAATCCTAATAAACCAATAGCTATTATTGCATAAATTATCCCTAAGCAACCAAAAGTTTCTTTTTTTCCACTTTCTTGAGAAATAATGTGAGAAATTATTCCAAATCCTGGTAAAATTAAAATGTAGACTTCAGGATGACCAAAAAATCAAAATAAATGTTGGTATAAAATAGGATCTCCTCCTCCAGCAGGGTCGAAAAAAGAAGTATTTAAATTTCGATCAGTTAATAATATTGTAATGGCTCCTGCTAATACAGGTAGGGAAAGAAGAAGTAGAAATGCAGTAATTCCTACAGCTCAAACAAATAGAGGTATTTGGTCGAAAGATATTCCATTAAGACGTATATTAATAATTGTAGTGATAAAATTAATAGCTCCTAAAATAGAAGAGATTCCAGCAAGATGTAGGGAAAAAATTGCTAGATCTACAGATCTACCTCCATGAGCAATATTTGAGGATAGGGGAGGATAAACTGTTCATCCTGTTCCTGCTCCATTTTCTACGATACTTCTTGAAATAAGTAAAGTTAGAGAGGGGGGTAAGAGTCAGAAACTTATATTATTTATACGGGGGAAAGCTATATCAGGGGCTCCCAATATTAGAGGTACTAATCAATTTCCAAATCCTCCAATTATAATAGGTATAACTATAAAAAAAATTATAATGAAAGCATGAGCAGTGACAATAGTGTTATAAATTTGATCATCTCCAATTAAAGATCCTGGGTTACCTAATTCAGCACGAATTAGTAATCTTAATGAAGTTCCTACTATACCAGCTCAAATTCCAAAAATAAAATATAATGTTCCAATATCTTTATGATTTGTTGAATAAAGTCATTTTCGCTAAAATAAAATGGCTGAGGTATAGGCGATAAATTGTAAATTTATTTACGGGAAATTAATCTCTTTTATTAATAAGTCTTATAGTCAACAATGATATAAAATTGCAAATTTTAAGGTATAATTTATTATTAAGGCTTAAAGAAACATTTCTTTATAAATAATTTTGAAGATTATTAGTTTAATTTAACTTAAAACCTTAAAAATTTATTTATATAAAAAAAAAAGTTCTTAAAATTATTCCTCTAATAGATAAAAAAGAAAAAAAATTAATAATTAAAAATAAATTATTTTTAATAAAAATTTTAAATCATTTTATTTTAAAATAATTAAATATAAAGGAAGAATAAATAATACGAATATAAAAAAATAGTATAATTAATCTTATTATAATAAAAATAAAAGTTATTAAGAAAAAATTATTATTAATTAAAAAGTTAATAATAATTCATTTAGGAAAAAATCCAATAAAGGGGGGTAATCCTCCTAAAGATAAAAAATTAATTAATAAGTTAATTTTAATTAATGAATTTATATTGTTAATAAAAAGTTGATTAATATAAAATATATTTAGAATATAAAATAAAAAACATATTATTCTTAATATAAAAGTATATATTAAAAAGTAAAATATTCATAAATTTTCGCTAATTATTATTGATATTAATATTCACCCTAAGTTATTAATAGATGAAAAAGTTAATAATTTGCGTAAAGATGTTTGGTTTAAACCATTAATTGCTCCAATTAAGATGTTTATAATTACAATAATAATAATGAAATTAATATTGAAATAATATGATAATAAAATTATAGGGGAAATTTTTTGTCAAGTTATTAAAATAAATCTATTAAATCATGATAAACCTTCGATAACATTAGGGAATCAGAAGTGAAAGGGGGCTGATCCTATTTTTATTAAAAGTGAAGAATTAATTATGATTGACAAAAATAAATTTATTTCAAAATTTTTTATTAGGGTTATTTTTGTTAAAATTGAAAATAAAAAGTTGATTGAAGCGATTGATTGAGTTAAGAAATATTTTAATGAAGCTTCATTAGAAAATATATTATTAGAATTAGAAATTAGGGGGATGAAAGAAAGTAAGTTAATTTCTAATCCAATTCAACATCCTAATCAAGAATTAGAGGAAATTGAAATTATTGTTCTAAAAAATAAAATAAAAATGAAAAATATTTTTGAAGAATTAATTAAAAAATAAATTTAAAATAAGAAATTATATTTCTTTTTTGAAGTTAAAAATTCAAATTTTTATATTTTAGTGTAAGAAGCATGGTAGATTTTGATTCTATAGGATATAGTTTAATTCTATAAAATATAATAAAGGTAATATGTATTACTTAATTTATCCTATCAGAATAATCCTTTAATCAGGCACTTTATTTTTAAAAAAAAGGATTTCCTTTATATTTGAGGTATGAGCCCAAAAGCTTATATTAGCTTATTTTTAA